GTTCAATTCGATGTTGTTTAAGGAGGAGTTAGAACACGGGTGCGGGTTAAGTAAATCACTAGAGGGTATTCGACCCGTTGGAAATACAAATGGGGGTGAAGACCCTGTTATAAATAACATGATTCATGGTTGGATTGATAGTGACAGCTCTAATAATATTGATCCTTTATTTGGTGTCAGCAACATTCGGAGTTTGATCTGTGATGACACTTTTTTAGTTAAGGATATTAATGGTGAAAATTATTCCATATATTTGGATATTGAAAATTTTATTTTTGAGGTTGAAGACGATCGTTCTTTTTTGAGTGAATTGGGCGGTTTTTTTTCTAGTTGCCTAAATTATAGTTATCCGAATGATGGACCTAAGAGTGACAATCACTACTACAATCGTTACATGTATGATACTCAATATAGTTGGAATAATCACATTACTAGTTGCATTGAGAGTTATCTTCGTTCTGAAATCCATATTGATAGTTACATTTCAAGCGGTAGTGACAATTACAGTAAGAATTACATTTATAGTTACATTTGTAGTGAAAGCGTAAATAGTATTGACAGTGATAGTTTCATCAGTATACAAACTAGCGCAAGTGGAAGTGATCTCGATATAAGTAAAAAATACAGGAATTTGTGGGTTCAATGCGAAAATTGTTATGGATTAAATTATAAGAAATTTTTTAGGTTAAAACGGAATATTTGTGAACAATGTGGATATCATTTGAAAATGAGTAGTTCAGAAAGAATCGAACTTTTGATTGATCCAGGCACTTGGGATGCTATGGATGAGGACATGGTTTCGGTGGACCCCATTGAATTTCATTCGGAGCAGGAGCCTTATAAAGATCGTATTGATTCTTATCAAAAAAAGACAGGGTTAACTGAGGCTGTTCAAACAGGCATAGGTCAATTAAACGGTATTTCCATCGCAATTGGGATTATGGATTTTCAGTTTATGGGGGGCAGTATGGGATCCGTAGTAGGCGAGAAAATCACCCGTTTGATCGAATATGCTACTAATAGATCTCTACCCCTTATTATAGTGTGTGCTTCGGGGGGAGCCCGGATGCAAGAAGGAAGTTTGAGCTTGATGCAAATGGCTAAAATATCTTCAGCTTTATATGATTATCAATCAAATAAAAAGTTATTCTACGTATCAATCCTTACATCTCCTACAACCGGTGGGGTGACTGCCAGTTTTGGTATGTTAGGAGATATCATTATTGCCGAACCTAATGCTTACATTGCATTTGCAGGTAAAAGAGTAATTGAACAAACATTGAATAAGACAGTACCTGATGGGTCACAAGAAGCTGAGTATTTATTCCATAAGGGCTTATTCGACCCAATCGTACCACGTAATCCTTTAAAGGGTGTTCTGAGTGAGTTATTTCAGCTTCACGGTTTCTGTCCTTTGAATCAAAATTGAATCAAGTAGATCATTTAATTCTGTTTTTTTATTTGAAGTTTACAAGTATTTAGTTTCAATTTTATTTAGTTTATGGTAATCAACGTGAAAATAAAAAATAATAAGCACGGAGTTTTACTTGAGGTTATAAAATACAATTGTATAACGGATCATAAGTTGTTGATAATCACTTTTCTTATTTGCTACAGATCCATTTTATTTCTACCTATATAATGCATGATTAGTAATCGGGAAGGCTCTATCAATAGGATAAAAGAGTTAATTTTTCTCCTAAATTAGGAAAAATTCATGTTATTTTATTACATTACGTATTTATTATAGATATAATTATTCTCCAAGTAAGAACCTTTTTTGGTATTTATTAGAAGATAAGTATAAGAGAACAATAATAATAAATATATATTATATAAAAGTGAATAGGTACACTTATTTAGTTCTACGTTTCTTGTACCTATTATTATATACTGATAATAGATATACTTATCATAAGATATCTTTATAACAGGTACAAAATATTAAATCGAGGTATCCATTCTATGACAACTTTCAACTTACCCTCTTTTTTTGTGCCTTTAGTGGGTCTAGTATTTCCAGCAATTGCAATGGCTTCCCTATCTCTTCATGTTCAAAAAAACAAGATTATCTAGATTCGACGGGACCCAATCTCGTTCATTTTTTTTTCAAGACTCGGACTTGGGTCATAATACAGATATCTATATCTATTTAAATTTATCTATCTATTTAGTGGACATAGGATACAACATGTGGATTCTTCCGAACACAAATGAAAGAGCTATTATGCGCGTGGAAACATCATGGGATGATATATGGGGATAAATAGATTATATATTCAAAAGGGGGTCCGCAGATGTATGAAATGGAAAGTCAAAATATCTCTATGTATGTAGATATCTATAGTGGGATTATATGAGGGGGATCCTTTTTTATATCTAAGCGATTCGATGAATTACTCCTAATGGTTCACATCATAATAAGAGTGCTAGTTGATAAGAGTTGCTTCAGGAACAAAAAAAGAAAGTCAAATTTTGGTTATTCTCTAAATTTCAATAAAATTAAACAACTGGATCTAGTATGAACTGGCGATCAGAACATATATGGATAGAACTTATAATGGGGTCTCGAAAAACAAGTAATTTATGTTGGGCCTGTATCCTTTTTTTAGGTTCACTGGGATTCTTATTGGTTGGAACTTCTAGTTACCTTGGTAGGAATCTGATATCCTTATTTCCTTCTCAGCAAATCCTTTTTTTCCCACAAGGGATCGTGATGTCTTTCTATGGGATCGCGGGTATGTTCATTAGCTCCTATTTGTGGTGCACAATTTCGTGGAATGTGGGTAGTGGTTATGATAGATTCGATAGAAAAAAGGGAATAGTGTGTATTTTTCGTTGGGGATTCCCTGGAAGAAATCGTCGAATCTTTCTTCGATTCCTTATGAGAGATATTCAGTCGATTAGAATAGAGGTTAAAGAAGGTATTTATTCCCGGCGTGTACTTTATATGGAAATCAGAGGCCAGGGTGCCATTCCTTTGACTCGTACTGATGAGAATTTGACTCCACGAGAAATTGAACAAAAGGCTGCGGAATTGGCCTATTTTTTGCGCGTACCAATTGAAGTATTTTGAAATGAATTGAAGAATGAATGCTTTCGCAGCATTGAGTTCTGTTTTGTTTTTTCCGGTCGCTCATTCGAGCAAAAGCAGACGCGTGTGAAACAACCAGAAAACAGAAAACAAAGCGTTTTTTCCACCAAAAGTTTTTGATGGATTGTATATGGAAATCAACTCCATTTTTTCATACTCGTAACAAGTATACTAAGTATGGATTCATCATATATATCCGAAAAACTAAGACTATATATATACTTCATATTTTTGGGGTCCAATATTTTTGAATTGATATGTTAGATATAGATGGATCATATCTTGTAATTCAATTCTGTTTTTGTTTTGTCTCGAAATTCGAAAAATATGCATTTCTTGACTTGAAGTGTCTCGTTAGGGCATTCAGCGAAAGGATACAATTGCTTCGAATGAAGACATAATAAAAAAAATATTGTTTCCAGATCTAAGGATTAGCCCTTTAATTAAATTGAAATTAAATAAAATAAAGGGGGTCTGTGGATTCAATACCCTGTTTGTTATAGAACTCATGTTTCATGGAAATATCAGATTGGATAGAATCGAGGAATGAGGTGGTTTCATTAACAATTCACAGATTCAAAATGCCAAAAAAGAAAGCATTCAACCCCCTTCTATATCTTACATCTATAGTTTTTTTGCCCTGGTGGATTTCTTTCTCATTTAATAAAAGTATGGAATCTTTGGTTACTAATTGGTGGAATGCTGGGCAATCCGAAGTTTTTTTGACTGATATTCAAGAAAAGAACGTTCTGGAAAAATTCATAGAATTAGAAGAACTCTTCCTTTTGGACGAAATGATAAAGGAGTACCCCGATACACATATACAAAAGCTTCATATAGGAATACACAAAGAAACGATCCAATTGGTCAAAATGTACAATGAGGATCATATCCATACCATTTTAAATTTTTCGACAAATATAATAAGCTTCGCTATTCTAAGTGGTTATTCTATTCTGGGTAATGAAGAACTTGGTATTATTAATTCTTGGGTTCGGAAATTTATCTATAACTTAAGCGACACAATAAAAGCTTTTTCTATTCTTTTATTAACGGATTTATGTATTGGATTCCACTCGCCTCATGGTTGGGAACTAATGATTGGTTCTGTCTACAAGGATTTTGGATTTTATCATAATAATCAAATTATATCTGGTCTTGTTTCCACCTTTCCAGTCATTCTAGATACAATTTTAAAATATTTGATCTTCCGTTATTTAAATCGTGTATCTCCGTCACTTGTAGTCATTTATCATTCAATGAATGACTAAAAATGATCTACTGATATAAATCTAATCATAATGTTTTTTTTACTTCGTACATAAACAAACCATTCAAAATGTTACTTATTTTTTCAGTTTCTACCGATCCGGGAAATGACTCCTGGATCCCAGTAAAATAGCAGAATCGTGGATAGGGAACTCTACTAGCAACCTACCCAATTTATTGTAGAAATTTTCGGGATCAATGATTGGACCATGCAAAATAGAAATATCTTTTCTTGGATAAAGGAACAGATGACTCGATCCATTTTCGTATCGGTCATTATATTTATATATGTAATAACTTGGACATCTATTTCACACGCATATCCCATTTTTGCACAACAGGGTTATGAGAATCCACGAGAAGCTACTGGGCGTATTGTATGCGCCAATTGTCATTTAGCCAATAAGCCCGTGGATATTGAGGTTCCACAAGCGGTACTTCCGGATACTGTATTTGAAGCAGTTGTTAGAATTCCCTATGATATCCAACTGAAACAGGTTCTTTCTAATGGGAAACGGGGATCTTTGAATGTGGGGGCTGTTCTTATTTTACCTGAAGGATTCGAATTAGCCCCCTCCGATCGTATTTCTCCGGAAATGAAAGAAAAGATGGGCAATCTTTCTTTTCAGAGTTATCG